GAAATAGAAAGAGTAAGTATGATTTTACATGCTTTGCTTCTGTACAACTACAAAGTAAGAAACGTTAGAATTGAATTGGATTAATATCCGTAGATCCTTTTTTAATCATTCATTGAATGATAAATCACTACAAGTGACGGAGAAACACGATTTAAATAACGAAAAATCCAAAATTTAAATAGAGTATCTAGAATGACTGGAAAAGTAGAAACAAGACCAGATATAATTTGATCATTATGAGCAAATCCAAAATCTTTGTAGACAAAGCCAATCATTAGTTCCCAACCATGGGGCGAATGGAATCCGATACATAAATCTGTTAATAAAAGAATCGAAAAAGCTTTTATTGTGTCACTTAAGTTATATAGGAATTCCTGAGCCCAAGAGTTAAGAATAACAAGTTCTTCATTACCCAAAATAGAATAACCGCTTAGAATAACGAAACATATTATATTTGTCGAGAAGTGCAAAATCGTATGAATATGATCCTCATTGTGTATCTTGATTAATTGGAGCGTTTCTTTGTGGATTCCTATACGAAGGTTTTGTAGATGTGTCTCCGAGTATTCCTTGATCATTTCCTCCAAAAGAAGGATTTCTTCCAATTCTATGAAATTTTTTATAATATTCTTTTCTTGAATATCATTAAAAAAAATTTCAGATTGCCTAGTATTCCACCAATAAGTAACCCAAGATTCCATACTTTTATTAAATGAGAGAGAAATCCACCAGGGCAAAAATACTATAGATGCAAGATATAAAAGAGGGGTGAATGCTTTCTTTTTTGACATTTTTTCATTTAATCTATTAATTTTTAATTTTAATGAACCGACCTCATTAGTTGACTCTACGCCATCCAATATTTCTCTCATGCATGAGTTCTATTACAAAGTATCGAACTTATTAATTATTAATCTATTCACTTTTTTTTATTTGTGATTTCGGAGTTAGTCTTTGAATGTAGAAAGAATACAGAAATAGATTAAGAATCCACTTAGAATTCAAAGAATTAACAAAAAAATATTATATTGTTTCCAGATATAGTAATTGGTTAAATTCGAAGAAAGTATCCCCCTTTCGACGAATCGATGACTGCCTGAAAGAACCGCTTTATTTAAGTAATGAATATTCTTTTCTACCATTATATCAAAATATCTTATATTTTTTTTTTTAATTTTCACTGACTACTCAGAGTCCGGAATAAAAAAATTTATGTATTTCGAAATGCTTTGATATAAAATAGAAAGGATGAATCCATTTTTTCGATTTGTTACTTATTTTTTTGTTATTGAATTAAGTTGTGTAGATTTCCATACACATAAAAGACCACAAAAATAGTTTTGTTTTGTGGTTGTTACGTTACGTATACGTCTTCTTTGACTAGAATGAGCGTTATGAAGAAACGTCAGTTAAGTTATGGTATAGAAAAGGGGGATTCTTTAGTTTTTCCTTCCTGCTGAGAAAGCATTCATTCTCTCAGCTCATTTCTCAAAATACTTCAATCGGTACACGCAAGAAATAGGCCAATTCGGCAGCTTTTTGTTCGATTTCCCGTGGAGTAACATTCTCATCAGTACGAGTCAAGGGAATGGCCCCCTGGCCTCTGATATCCATATAAAGTACACGTCGAGCATAAATACCCTCTTTAACTTCTATTCTGACGGACTGAATATCCTTTATAAGGAATCGGAGGAAGATGCGACGATTTTTTCCAGGGAAGCCCCAACGAAAAATACATACCATTCCTTCTTTTCTATCGAATCGATCATAACCACCCCCTACATTCCACGAAATTGTGCACCACAAATAGGAGCTAATAAAGAGACCCGCGATCCCATAGAAAGACATCACAATCCCTTGTGGAAAAAAAAGGATTTGCTGAGACGGAAATAAAGATATCAAGTTTCTCCCAAGATAACTGGAAGTTCCAACCAATAAGAATCCTAATGAACCTAAAAAAAGGATAATGGCCCAGCATAAATTACTTGTTTTTCGCGACCCCGTTATAGGTTGTATCCATATATGTTCTGATCGACAACTCATACTTGATCTGGTTTCGTTTTATTGGAATTGAGAAAATACCCTAGACTTTACTCTTTTTGTTTCCGAAGTAACTCTCATCAACTAGTACTTAGTTTGATGTAAACCTTTAAGAGTAATTTATCAAGTTGGTTCGATCTAAAATAAAAGCATACCCTTCGTATGATCCCATCGATATATATATATCGATATAGATGTACCGATTTTACAGTTCAGCCATCCGGCGATCCTGAGATTTTTTCAAATAGATATAATTCCTTTACCCCATATCATCTTTCTACAGGTCAAAGAGCTCCTTTCGACGGAAGCGCCGCATGTTATACCTTCTTACAATAAATAGGTATCTGCGTTATGATACAAGTCTTAGTTTTGAAAAAAAAAAATGGATGAGAGTTGGGCCCATCAGAGCTAAACAGTCTTATTTTTTTGAACATGAAGAAATAAAGAAGCCATTGCCATT